AATTAATGCTTAATTAATGCAAATTATTAATTAATGAAATTCTTGATTTATTTCCACTTTTTTTTCAAATCAAAACAAAAAAATGTGAAACTTGAAATCTATCTGTACTATACTCGCGGGCCCTTTCAGAAATAAAAAGAATCGAGTACTAAAGAAAGACCACAATTGGGAATGAACAAAAATACTTGTTATGGCAATAACACTTAGTAAGACCAACCGATGGGTTAGGTTTCGCTACAAAAAGGGGGTTTGCTTTGGATTGGAACAAACTTACACTACACAATGAAAGATAGCGTAGAGTGGTGGAATCCGTGGAATCATAAATAATCCACATAAGATACTTCTAATAGTAATAGAGAGTATCACACATTGTCGAACAATTCGATCGACAGACCAACCAACCCAACTTATAGAATATAGAAGAAGGAACGTCGATACATTAAGAACCAATTCATTATGTCTGCATTATATTTGAATAAACCAAGTTGGGTTGTTGTTCGTCCAAAAAGCAATTAGTCGAAGTCGGGGGACTTCCAAAAATACAAGACCAAAAAAAGAATAAGTACTAGATCCGTGTACTTAGGATTCGATTTGATTGGATCAGAATGCAGTTTTTAGGCAGGAGCATGCGGTGATTTTCACTTCATAAATTGATTCGAATTGGGTATACCAAAACAAAAGTACATCCGTAACTCTTTGATCATGGACAGGAAAAAAATCATATGTAATTCACCCATGAATATTAATGAAGAAGAAGAAGGATAAGTATTTTATTTGAGATTTTACAAATAGTGATTGTATTCATTGGAATGAATTATTGTTTTTTTCCTGTTCCTGTGTATTCACATAAACCTGCGGTAATGCTTTCATTCTTATGGACAAAGGAACCGGCCAGTACATAAACAAGTACTCATGAGGAAATGCAAATTCTACTAAACGAAAATAGGATATCTATACAAAAATGGAATGTGTTAGGGCTATACGGACTCGAACCGTAGACCTTCTCGGTAAAACAGATCAAACTAATTATTATCGAAATGATTCGAACTGTTTCAAAGACCCAACATGCATTTTCTTGCATTGGGCTCTTTCATCAACTGATTGATATAAAGATTCAGTTAGTCCACCATATTTTTTCTTTACAGGAAGATAATAAGATGGCTCCATGTGCTCTGTGATTCATCATTTGTATTTTGATCTAGGAGCAATACCAAAGTGTTTCAAAGAAGGGTTACCTTGACTTAGGTCTGCCTCCGGCCTAGATTAACCTAAGTTAAATGGAATCTCTATCGCTCCGCTGCAAGAGTAAAATATGAGACTTCATACACCTTAAAGTTCATAGGACGAAAAGAGGTTCTTTTGAGTCCCTTATACTCATTATACCTAGCATTGAATGGACTGGGTATTTACCTTATCAATTAGCAAATCAATGGCAGGTTCTATTTAATTTGTCACCCTAATTCGCACTCGAATCGGACCGAACCAAATATTTGTCAGGCTATTGTTCCCTTGTTCCCTCGAATCTATGGAGTAAGACATCGATTTATCAATAAGATCAATTATGTTCATTGCATAATGGGCCCCTTTGAAAAGCATTGGCGCACGTGTAAACGAGGTGCTCTACCTAACTGAGCTATAGCCCTTGTCATAGACATCTTAACATATAGATAATTTCTTGTCAAGATCGGATCCCACATGATAGTTCTATGATCTGTTTACTGTTAACGGAACGGATTGGTATTGCTTATAAATACTATTCCACCTATAATCGCCGAGGCGATGGGTCCTTTTTTTGTGATGATGAATAACCTACTTAACTCAGTGGTTAGAGTATTGCTTTCATACGGCGGGAGTCATTGGTTCAAATCCAATAGTAGGTAGAACTTATTAGATACCATCAACTCTGGTATCTAATAAGTTTTTCTAGCCATCTTCTTCTTTTCGTTGTATCATTCAGATTTGATTGTGTTCAATTGGTGGAATCAAAATATGGTGTATAATAAAATAAAGAAACTCTTAAAGAACTTCTTTTTCTTATTTTTATGTATTATTTACTAGTAGGAAATAACGTTAACAGCCTTTACTCGTGTCCTAGCTCGTCTGAGAGCTAGATTCGCCTCAATTGCTTGTCTCTTACCCTGAGCTCTACTTAGGTTAGCTTCGGCTTTTTCAAGAGCTTGTTGAGCTTCTTGCGGATCAATGTCAGTACTCATCTCCGCATCATTTCCTAAGATGGTAATCTCATTATTACTTATTCTAGCGAAACCACCCATCAGGGCCACCGTTAACCATCGGTCGTTGAGGCGTATTCTCAAAAGACCTATATCCACCGCTGTGGCAATAGGGGCATGGTTCGGTAATATGCCAATTTGGCCACTATTAGTAGATAAAATGATTTCTTTCACTTCCGAATCCCAAATAATTCGATTAGGAGTTAGTACACAAAGATTTAAGGTCATTTCTTTAATTTGCTCTCCCCTTCTAAGTTCATAGCTTTCGCGGTAGCTTCGTCGATGTTACCCACCAAATAAAAGGCCTGCTCCGGAAGACTGTCTAATTCTCCGGAAAGGATCAGTTGAAACCCCCTAATTGTTTCGGCGAGACCAACATATTTACCTGGAGAACCGGTAAAGACTTCTGCCACGAAGAAGGGTTGTGATAAGAAACGCTCCATTTTTCGTGCTCTTGCTACAGTTAAACGATCCTCTTCGGATAATTCGTCCAACCCCAGGATAGCTATAATGTCCTGAAGTTCTTTGTAACGTTGTAAAGTTTCCTTAACTCTTTGCGCAGTTTCATAATGCTCCTCGCCAACGATCCGAGGTTGTAACATAGTTGACGTTGAATCTAAAGGATCTACTGCCGGATAAATACCTTTGGCAGCTAATCCTCTTGATAGTACGGTAGTAGCATCTAAATGTGCAAATGTCGTGGCGGGAGCAGGGTCAGTCAAATCATCCGCAGGTACATAAACTGCTTGGATCGAAGTTATAGACCCTTCTTTGGTGGAAGTAATTCTTTCTTGCAAAGAACCCATTTCGGTACTAAGGGTAGGTTGATAGCCCACTGCGGAAGGCATTCTCCCTAATAAGGCGGATACTTCTGACCCCGCTTGGACGAAACGAAAGATATTGTCGATGAATAGAAGCACGTCTTGTTCATTAACGTCCCGGAAATATTCTGCCATGGTTAGTGCAGTCAAACCTACTCTCATACGAGCTCCCGGCGGTTCATTCATTTGACCATAGACTAGAGCTACTTTTGATTCTGCAATATTTTTTTCATTAATTACCCCGGATTCTTTCATTTCCATGTAGAGATCATTTCCTTCACGAGTACGTTCACCTACTCCACCAAATACGGATACGCCTCCATGAGCTTTGGCAATGTTGTTGATTAATTCCATGATAAGTACTGTTTTACCCACGCCGGCTCCCCCAAATAGTCCGATTTTTCCTCCACGGCGATACGGAGCTAAAAGATCCACCACTTTAATCCCTGTTTCAAAGATTGAGAATTTCGTATCTAACTGTATAAAGGCAGGCGCAGATCTATGAATAGGAGATGTTGTACGAGTATCTACAGGACCTAAATTATCAACAGGCTCTCCAAGAACATTGAAAATTCGCCCGAGAGTAGCTCCGCCGACTGGAACACTTAGAGGAGCTCCTGTGTCAATCACTTCCATTCCTCTCGTCAGACCATCTGTAGCACTCATAGCTACAGCTCTAACTCTATTATTTCCTAATAATTGTTGTACCTCACAAGTAACATAAATTTGCTGACCGACAGTATCTCGACCTTTAACTACTAAAGCGTTATAAATATTAGGCATCTTGCCGGGGGGAAAAACAACATCCAGTACTGGGCCAATAATTTGAGCGATACGCCCTAGGTTTTTTTCTTCAAGTGTGGAAACCGCAGGACCGGAAGTAGTCGGATTGATTTTCATAATAAAGTGAAATATGTCGAAATTTTTTTTGATTAGAATAGTATGGTACATAGTATAGTACCGAATCGAAAAGAAATGTCCGATAGCAAGTTGATCGGTTAATTCAGTAAGAACTAAATGGGAATTAGCACTCGATTTAGTTGGTACCACCCAACCGAATCAAATTCAATCGTTTACTCATTTAATGAGTCAATTTTCGAGGTCAACCAATTCTTTTTTCAAAAAATCAAGTAGATGAATAAGAATTGTGAATAAGTAAAGTGCGTTTCATTTCTCTATCATTATAAAAAATACCATCTAGACTTAGATTAGATGAAATCTGTGGAATTCTAACTCGTGATTCATTATTGCGATCTCATTGGCTGCTGTTCTTTATCTATACTTTATCTATATATTGTTCTTTATCTATATATCTTTATCTATATATATATAGTTTAGTTAGTGTCTATTTTTGTTTTATTCGGCTTCCCTTTCATGTTCATGGATAAATTATGCCTATTTTTACATCTAGGATTTACATATACAACATATATCACTGTCAAGGGGGAATTTTTTTAATATTTCCGTTTTTAGATTCAAAATAGGAAGTGGCCCAATTTCATTATAAACTTGAAAAACGCGGATTGGGTTGCGCCGGATATATCAAAGAGTATACAATAATGATGTATTTGGTGAATCAAATGCATGGTCTAATAACGAACTTAATTCGTTGATAATAAATATTAGTTGAATATTTTTTGAAAGATTTTTGTCAAAGGTTTCATTCACGCCTAATCCATATCGAGTAGACCTTGTTGTTGTAAGAATTCTTAATTCATGAGTTGTAGGGAGGGACTTATGTCACCACAAACAGAGACTAAAGCAAGTGTTGGATTTAAAGCTGGTGTTAAAGATTACAGATTGACTTATTATACTCCTGATTACGAAACCAAAGATACTGATATCTTAGCAGCATTCCGAGTAACTCCTCAACCCGGAGTTCCCGCTGAAGAAGCAGGGGCTGCGGTAGCTGCCGAATCTTCTACTGGTACATGGACAACTGTGTGGA